ATTCCATTTCCATTCCAATCGATTGAAGAACGAGACAAAGAACTAATGTGCCCTTCCGGTATCTCTATTGAAATACCTATCAATGGTATTTTTCGTAGAAATAGTATTTTTGCTTATTTCGATGATCCTCAACACAGAACGCAGAGTTCAGGAATTCCTAAATATAGGACTATAGGAATTCATTCCATTTTTAAAAAAGAGGATTTAATTGAGTATCGAGGAGTCAAAGAATTTAAGTCAAAATACCAAATTAAAGTAGATCGCTTGTTTTTCATTCCCGAGGAAGTGCATATTTTACCCGAACCTTCTGACATAATGGTACGAAACAATAGTATCGTTGGAGTAGATACACCAATCACTTTAAATATAAGAAGTCGAGTAGGTGGATTGGTCCGAGTGGAGAAGAAAAAAAAACGGATTGAATTAAAAATATTTTCGGGCGATATCTTTTTTCCTGGAGAGATGGATAAAATATCCCGACACAATGGCATCTTGATACCACCCGGAACGTTAAAAAAAAAAAATTCTAAAGAATCAAAAAAAATTAAAAATTGGATCTATGTCCAATGGATCACAACTACCAAGAAAAAGTATTTTGTTTTGGTTCGACCCGTAATTCTATATGAAATAGCGGACGGTATCAATTTAGTAAAATTTTTCCCCCAAGATCTGTTCCAGGAAGGGGATAATCTGGAACTGAAAGTTCTTAATTATATTCTTTATGGAAATGGAAAATCAATTCGGGGAATTTCTGACACAAGCATTCAATTAGTTCGGACTTGTTTAGTCTTGAATTGGGATCAAGACAAAAAAAGTTCTTCTATAGAAGAGGCCCTCGCTTCTTTTGTTGAAGTAAGTACAAATGGTTTGATTGGCGATTTCCTAAGAATTGACTTAGGAAAATCCCATACTTGGGATATCAAAAAAAGGAATGATCCGTCCGGTTCAGGATTGATCTCGGATAATGGGTCAGATCGGACCAATATCAATCCATTTTATTCTATTTATTCCAAGGAAAAAATTCAACAATCACTTAGCCAAAATCACGGAACTATTCGTATGTTGTTGAATAGAAATAAGAAATCCCAATCTTTTATAATTTTGTCATCAGCTAATTGTTTTCAAATGGGACCATTCAACGATGTAAAATATCACAATGGGATAAAAAAGGGAATTCATGAAATTAAAAGAGATCCTTTAATTCCAATTAAGAATTCGTTAGGCCCTTTAGGAATAGCCCTTCAAGTTGCAAATTTGTATTCATTTTCTTGTTTAATAACTCATAATCAGATCTCGATAACTACAAATTTGCAACTTGACAAAGTAAAGGAAACTTTTGAAGTATTTAAATATTATTTAATGGACGAAAACGAGAAAATTTATAAGCCCGATCTATGCAGTAACATCGTTTTAAATCCATTCCATTTGAATTGGCATTTTTTCCATCATAATTATTGTGAAAAAACATTTACAATAATTAGCCTTGGGCAATTTCTTTGTGAAAATGTATGTATAGCTCAAACGAAAAATGAACCACACCTAAAATCGGGTCAAGTTCTAACTGTTCAAATTGATTCTGTAGTAATAAGATCGGCTAACCCTTATTTGGCGACTCCAGGAGCAACTGTTCATGGCCATTATGGGAAAATCCTTTATGAAGGAGATATATTAGTTACATTTTTATATGAAAAATCGAGATCTGGTGATATAACACAAGGTCTTCCAAAAGTGGAACAGGTATTAGAAGTGCGTTCGATTGATTCAATATCGATGAACCTAGAAAATAAAGTTGACACTTGGAACGAGCGTATAACAAGAATTCTTGGCATTCCCTGGGGATTCTTGATTGGTGCTGAGCTAACTATAGTTCAAAGTCGTATTTCTTTGGTTAATAAAATCCAAAAGGTTTATCGATCCCAGGGAGTGCACATCCATAATAGACATATAGAAATTATTGTGCGTCAAATAACATCAAAAGTCTTGGTTTCAGAAGATGGAATGTCTAATGTTTTTTCACCCGGTGAACTAATTGGATTGTTGCGAGCTGAACGAACGGGGCGTGCCTTGGAAGAAGCGATTTGTTACCGAGCTATATTATTGGGAATAACAAAAACATCTCTGAATACTCAAAGTTTTATATCCGAAGCGAGTTTTCAAGAAACTGCTAGAGTTTTAGCAAAAGCCGCTCTCCGGGGTCGTATCGATTGGTTGAAAGGTCTGAAAGAGAACGTTGTTTTAGGGGGAATAATACCCGTTGGTACCGGATTCAAAAGAATAATGCACCGTTCAAGGCAACATAATAAGATTACCTTGGAAACAAAAAAAAATAATGTATTCGAGGGAGAAATGGGAGATATTTTGTTCCACCACAGAGAAATTTTTGATTTTTTCATTTCAAAGAATTTATGCGATACATCAGAGCAATCATTTCTAGGAGCGGATTCATACCTTTAATTTAATTTAAACGCAGTCATTTTATTTGGTAATATTTGGTAATAAAAAATAATAAAGAAAATAATAAAAAAATAAGGAATGGCCTGATCATGTATCAACAGCCAATCTTCGGTAGAAGAGAAGGTTCCGTCGGAACAATTATTTATTTCTATTTCAAGATACCTGGTCTCTTTTTTTTTTTCAAAAAAAAAATTTTTGTGGGGCTAAATGACAAAAAGATATTGGAACATAACTTTGGAAGAGATGATGGAAGCAGGAGTTCATTTTGGCCATGGTACTCGGAAATGGAATCCGAGAATGGCACCTTATATATCCGCAAAGCGTAAGGGTATTCATATTACAAATCTTACTAGAACTGCCCGTTTTTTATCAGAAGCTTGTGATTTAGTTTTTGATGCAGCAAGTAGGGGAAAACAATTGTTAATTGTTGGTACCAAAAATAAAGCAGCTGATTCAGTAGCGCGGGCTGCAATAAGAGCGCGGTGTCATTATGTTAGTAAAAAATGGCTTGGCGGTATGTTAACGAATTGGTATACTACAGAAACGAGACTTCATAAGTTAAGAGACTTGAGAACGGAACAAAAGACAGGGAGACTCAACTGTCTTCCAAAAAGAGATGCCGCTATGTTGAAGAGACAATTATCTCATTTGGAAACATATCTGGGCGGCATTAAATATATGACGGGGTTACCCGATATTGTAATAATCATTGATCAGCAAGAAGAATATACGGCTCTTCGAGAATGTATCACTTTGGGAATTCCAACTATTTGTTTAATCGATACAAATTGTGACCCGGATCTCGCAGATATTTCGATTCCAGCTAATGATGATGCTATAGCTTCAATCCGATTAATTCTTAACAAATTAGTATTTGCAATTTGTGAGGGTCGTTCTAGCTATATACGAAATTCTTGATTAATAATAAGATAAATAAAATATTGGATTGGGGGAATTCAGAATTCATAAGATTTATGCAATCGGTTACTATACTATTACTAAATCATGCAAAAAAGAAAAAGATAAAAATAACCGGAAATATAATGTGATTAGTCGGTATTCAAAAAAGAAAATTTTAGTAGACAAGTAAAAAAGGAGATAGTTGAATCAAAATAATTCCTTTTCAAGTTTTCTATTTCTTTTAGAGGTCAGGGCAATATGAATGTTCTATTATGTTCCATCAACACATTAAAAAGATTATACGATATATCTGCTGTGGAAGTAGGTCAACATTTCTATTGGCAAATAGGGGGTTTCCAAGTGCATGCCCAAGTACTTATTACTTCTTGGGTTGTAATTGCTATCTTATTAGTTTCAGCCATTTTAGTTGTTCGAAATCCGCAAACCATTCCCACTTTCGGTCAGAATTTCTTTGAATATGTCCTTGAATTCATTCGAGACGTGAGCAAAACTCAGATTGGAGAAGAATATGGTCCGTGGGTTCCCTTTATTGGAACTATGTTTCTATTTATTTTTGTTTCTAATTGGTCAGGGGCTCTTTTGCCTTGGAAAATCATACAGTTACCTCATGGGGAGTTAGCTGCACCCACAAATGATATAAATACTACCGTTGCATTAGCTTTACTTACGTCAGTAGCATATTTCTATGCGGGTCTTTCAAAAAAAGGATTAGCTTATTTTGGTAAATACATCCAACCAACTCCAATCCTTTTACCGATTAACATCTTAGAAGATTTTACAAAACCCTTATCGCTTAGTTTTCGACTTTTCGGAAATATATTAGCTGATGAATTAGTAGTTGTTGTTCTTGTTTCGTTAGTCCCTTTAGTAGTTCCTATACCTGTCATGTTCCTTGGATTATTTACAAGCGGTATTCAAGCTCTTATTTTTGCTACTTTAGCTGCGGCTTATATAGGTGAATCCATGGAAGGCCATCATTGACTAGTTTTCCAAATAATCCCTTTTTACGATTCAGTGTAATAATAAAATATAAAAGATTACCAAGGAATTGTAAAAAAAAAATACTCTTTGTTTGACCAATTTCAATTTTCCTCCAATGAATATTATTTTTTTGTTCATTCAATTATAACTATAACATGTTAAATATTTTTTATTAGATTAGGATATATTTTAGTATATTAGGAGCTATCATTTTGTATGATATCTACGGTTTACGACGTGTGATTAAAAAAAGATGTTTTATGGAACTAGAACAGATTCCCGTTTCATTCATTCACATTCAAATCAACGATTAACCAAAAGATAATTTTCATAAAAAAAGGGGGGGCTTTCTTTTCAAAAAAAAAAAAGCGAGATAAAAAATAGAGTAGGAGTGAAGGGCGTCAACTAGGTGTATATAATCTAATAGGTGTATATAATCTAATCTCTAAAAGACAACTCTTTCGTTTTTGGAGGTTTCAAAGCAAAGGATGATTCTCGAATCCGATATTGAACCCAAGATACAAATAATTGGTTTACGGTATGGAAGAAACACGTGTATATGTGATATTAGATATTAACTAGTTATATATGAACTAACTATATATCTAAATTTGCCCTGCTACTGTAAATTTAGCTAGGGATTC